TCAATGACGGGTTCTATTTGATTTGGCACCTAAATTCGCACCAAAATCGGACCGAACCAAATATTTGTCATGCTATTGTTCTCTCGAATCTATGGAGTAAGACATTGATTTTTCAATAAGATCAACTATGTTCATTGCATAATAAGCTCCCTTGAAAAGCATTGGCGCACGTGTAAACGAGGTGCTCTACCTAACTGAGCTATAGCCCTTGTCATAGATATCTTAACATATAGATAATTTCTTGTCAAGATGGATATTTCCTAATCTCACATGATAACTCTTTGATCCGTTTACTGTTAACAGATTGGTATTGCTTAGAAATTATATTCTATCTATAATCCCCGAGGTGATGGGTCTTCTTTTGCGGTGATAAATTACCTACTTAACTCAGTGGTTAGAGTATTGCTTTCATACGGCAGGAGTCATTGGTTCAAATCCAATAGTAGGTAGAACTTATTAGATACCATTGCATTGACTCCGGTATCTAATAAGTTTTTCTACCCATCCTCCTTTTTTCGTTGTATCAGATTAGACTTGATTGTCTTCAATTGGCAGAATCTAAATGTGGTGTATAATAAAGAACTTCTAAAAAACTTCTTTTGATTATTTTGATGTATTGACTAGTAGGAAATAACATTGACAGCCTCTACTCGTGTCCTAGCTCGTCTGAGAGCTAGATTCGCTTCAATCACTTGTCTCTTACCCTCAGCTCTACTCAAGTTAGCTTCAGCTATTTTAAGAGTTTGTTGAGCTTCTTGCGGATCAATGTCAGTACTCATCTCCGCATCATTTCCTAAAATGGTGATCTCATTATTCCCTATTCTAGCAAAACCACCCATCAGAGCCACCGTTAACCATTGGTCGTTGAGGCGTATTCTCAAAAGACCTATATCTACAGCCGTGGCAATAGGGGCGTGGTTCGGTAATACACCAATTTGGCCACTATTTGTAGATAAAATGATTTCTTTCACTTCTGAATCCCAAATAATTCGATTAGGAGTCAGTACACAAAGATTTAAGGTCATTTCTTCAAATTGCTCTCCACTTCTAAGTTCATAGCTTTCGCGGTAGCTTCATCGATGTTACCCACCAAATAAAAAGCCTGCTCGGGCAGACCATCTAATTCTCCGGAAAGGATCAGTTGAAACCCCCTAATTGTTTCTGCAAGACCAACATATTTTCCTGGAGAACCAGTAAATACTTCTGCCACGAAGAAGGGTTGTGATAAGAAACGCTCAATTTTTCGTGCTCTTGCTACAGTTAAACGATCCTCCTCGGATAATTCATCCAACCCAAGAATAGCTATAATGTCCTGAAGTTCTTTGTAACGTTGTGAAGTTTGCTTAACTCTTTGCGCAGTTTCATAATGTTCCTCGCCAACGATCCGAGGTTGTAACATAGTTGACGTTGAATCTAAAGGATCTACTGCTGGATAAATACCCTTGGCAGCTAATCCTCTTGATAGTACGGTAGTAGCATCTAAATGTGCAAATGTAGTGGCAGGAGCAGGGTCGGTCAAATCGTCCGCAGGTACATAAACTGCTTGGATCGAAGTTATAGATCCCTCTTTGGTAGAAGTAATTCTTTCTTGCAAAGAACCCATTTCTGTACTAAGGGTAGGTTGATAACCCACTGCAGAAGGCATTCTCCCTAATAATGCGGATACTTCTGATCCTGCTTGGACAAAACGAAAGATATTGTCGATGAATAGAAGCACATCTTGTTCATTAACATCCCGGAAATATTCTGCCATAGTTAGGGCAGTCAAACCAACTCTCATACGAGCTCCCGGCGGTTCATTCATTTGACCATAGACTAAAGCTACTTTTGATTCTGCAAGATTTTTTTCATTAATTACTCCGGATTCTTTCATTTCCATGTAAAGATCATTTCCTTCACGAGTACGTTCTCCTACTCCGCCAAATACGGATACGCCTCCATGAGCTTTGGCAATGTTGTTGATCAATTCCATGATGAGTACTGTTTTACCTACTCCAGCTCCCCCAAATAGTCCGATTTTTCCTCCACGGCGATAAGGAGCTAAAAGATCTACCACCTTAATACCTGTTTCAAAGATTGATAATTTCGTATCTAACTGTATAAAGGCAGGCGCAGATCTATGAATAGGAGATGTTGTGCGAGTATCTACAGGACCTAAATTATCAACAGGCTCTCCAAGAACGTTGAAGATTCGCCCGAGAGTAGCTCCGCCGACTGGAACACTTAGAGGAGCTCCCGTGTTAATCACTTCCATTCCTCTCATCAGCCCATCTGTAGCACTCATAGCTACAGCTCTAACTCGATTATTTCCTAATAATTGTTGTACCTCACAAGTCACATTAATTTGCTGACCGACAGTATCTCGACCCTTAACTACCAAAGCGTTATAAATATTAGGCATTTTGCCCGGGGGAAAAACGACATCCAGTACTGGGCCAATAATTTGAGCGATACGCCCTAGTTTTTTTTCTTCAAGTGTGGAAACCGCAGGGCTAGAAGT